AATCTTAATATTACTAATTATACTTAATATTACTATATATATTAAATCTATTCTAATAAAAATACTAAATATTATTCTATTTATTATTTCGTTTATTTATTTTATTAGTTAATTTCTTTTTTATTATATAATATATATAAATTTTATTATATATATAAATTCTATATATTAATATATATTAATATTCTCTATTAATATTTACTATTTATTATTATTATATCAATATATCAATAGAAAAATATAAAAAAGAAATATTTCTATAAAATAAATAGATAAATAATTATTATATAAAAAGAATTATTTATAAATAATTATTATTTAAAATATAAAAATTTAAAATATAAAAGAAATTCAAAATAAATATAGAAATAGAAATTATTCTAGAATTTAGAGAAATATTCTCTATTATATATATAATTATATACTTATTATACTTATTAGAATTCTCTATTTTCTATTTATATACTCTATTTATAGAATTCTATATATTTTTTTCTATAGAAAAAAAGAATTCTATGGAATTAAATTCTATAGAATTCTATATATAGAATATGTAATTTCGATGTAGTTTTAGAAAATATATACTTTTTAGTTAATATACTTTTTATTCTATATTACTTTTTATTCTATATAAATATATAAATATAGAATTTATTCTTTTATTCTATGCTAAGTTCTAGAATTTATTCTAGTCTATATAATTTCGAATATTATTTCGAAAATTATATAAAACATTTGATTTATAATATAAGATTTTCTCTTTCTATCTATTTTCTATTTCTATCTCTAATTACTACTAGATTCGAATTAATAGATTCATTTAGAATTATCATTTCGAATTCGAATCTAATAATTCAAATAATTATTAATTTTTTTATCACATTAGACTTCATTTCTCAGTTAATTACATTTACAAATTGCAAAAAAGTTTGACCCCTCCCTCGAATTTTTTGTTTTCTTTAGTTGTATTTTGCATTTTGGGAATTTAGACTTCTATTCAATTTGAATATCTTTCGAAATCCAAAAGAGTTCAGGGGAGGGGTCATTTTCATTTCATTTTTGTATCTCGAACAAATAGGTTCAAGAGATGAGAGAATTAAGGATACCTACCAGGAAGACTAATCCAATCCATAATGATGTACCGGAAAATACAACATTTTTGTTACTCGACCAACCATCAGGAGAAGAAAAAACAACGGGTACACTAATCAGTAAGATTGATGAAGTAGCAATTAATGCAAAAACAGCCAGTTGGAAAGCAATAGTCATGTTTCTAATCCTCCAAGCTACCAACAAAAGAACTATACCATTTGATCCCTCTATTAACCAAAAAAATTGTAAAAAAAAAAAATGCATCATGGGGGGATTGTGCCATGAATTCATTGATTCTATATGACTTCTTACTATTCCTTTCCCATTTTTTTTATTTTAAAACATGGCGTCGAGAATAGTTTTATACTTCACAAATAGTCATACTAGATCTGGCATCCATCTATATATTACAGATATATAAATAGACTTATCGACTCACACCTACTTTCTTTCTATAGTACAGTGATGGTATCAACTCCTATTGCCTTTTCTATTCGGCGAAAAAAAAAAGTAAAATAGAAATTATCTTTCGGAGAGATGGCCGAGTGGTTGATAGCTCCGGTCTTGAAAACCGGTATAGTTCGCAACGAACTATCGAGGGTTCGAATCCCTCTCTCTCCTTTTTTCGATGAATAAATTTATGTGTTTAATGGAAATGGCTCGGCTAGGTAGGATAGCCGAGCCAGAAAAAAAAGAGATTAGATCTAAATGAGTTGAAAAGAAAGGAAAAAAGAATACTTTTTATTTAAGCTAGGACTTAATCTAACCAATCCATATTATTAGAGAATCAAATCGATTCCCACTTTAAGTATTAAGTATCGGATCGCGTGTCTGAATTAATTAAGAGGAGTCATGGAGAGAACGGGTTCAAAATCACGATCAATTCCTTTTTCAAATCCTGCTGCAGCTGCACGAGCCCTCCCCGCGTGCCATAAATGACCTACGAATAGGAAAAAACCTAGAACAAAATGAGAGGTAGCTAACCAACTTCTAGGAGAGACATAATTGACTGCATTGATCTCGGTAGCTACGCCACCTACAGAATTTAATGAACCTAAAGGAGCATGGGTCATATATTCCGCGGAACGGCGTTCTTGCCAAGGTTGTATGTCTTTTTTCAACCTACTCAAGTCCAAACCGTTTGGACCTCTTAGAGGTTCTAACCAAGGAGCACGCAGATCCCAAAAACGCATAGTTTCTCCTCCAAAAATAACTTCTCCGGTAGGCGAACGCATTAAATATTTACCTAACCCAGTAGGTCCTTGAGCGGATCCTACGTTAGCCCCAAGACGTTGATCTCTAACTAGAAAAGTAAAAGCTTGAGCTTGAGAAGCTTCTGGTCCAGTAGGCCCGTAAAACTCACTAGGATAAGCGGTATTATTGAACCAGACAAAGCAACAAGCAATGA